GCAGATACATTTTTATATTGGGCAAGAAGGGATTCGAACCCCTGACACCGTAGTTCGTAGCCACGTGCTCTAGTCCACTGAGCTACAAGCCCAAACTATATTACTATTTAATAATACTAGGTACTGTTCTTTTTCGTAAAGCTTTTAAATAAAAAAATTTTAACAAAATTAAAAATTTAACTTGCCGAATTGTTAAATTTTATTTTAAAGTTATCAATAAACAACTTTTATAAACTTATTAAAAATTGAGATCATGGCAAAAAAAATATTATACCAAGACAATGCAAGGCGTGCTTTAGAACGTGGTATGGAAATAATGGTAGAAGCAGTTTCTGTAACCTTAGGTCCTAAAGGTCGTAACGTAGTTTTAGAAAAAACATATGGATCACCCCAAATTGTTAATGATGGAGTAACAATTGCAAAAGAAATTAAACTAGAAGACCATATTGAAAATACAGGTGTTTCCTTAATTCGCCAAGCAGCCGCAAAAACAAATGATGTAGCGGGCGATGGTACTACAACTGCAACGGTTCTTGCGTATGCAATGGTTAAGGAAGGGTTAAAAAATGTTGCTGCAGGTGCAAACCCTATTTCGATAAAGTTAGGTATGGAAAAAGCTACCCAATATCTTGTGATGCAAATAAATGAATTTGCCCAACCTGTTGAAGACATCCAATCAATTAAGCAAGTGGCTTCTATTTCAGCCGGTAATGATGATATTATTGGAGCTCTTATTGCTGATGCATTAGCAAAAGTTGGCAAAGAAGGTGTAATCTCCTTAGAAGAAGGAAAAGGGATAGTTACAGAGTTAGAAATTACAGAAGGAATGAAATTAGAAAAAGGTTTTATATCACCTTATTTCATAACTGATACAGAAAAAATGGAGGTCTCTTATGACAATCCTTATATTTTATTAACTGATAAACGAATTACATTAGTTCAACAAGATTTATTACCAATTTTAGAACAAATTACAAAAACAAAACGACCATTATTAATTATTGCTGAAGATGTTGAAAAGGAAGCGTTAGCAACTTTAATCTTAAATAAATTACGTGGGATTGTTAATGTTGTAGCTGTACGTGCCCCTGGGTTTGGGGAATTAAGAAAATTAATGTTACAAGATATTGCAGTATTAACTGGTGGAACGGTTATTACTCAAGATGCAGGTTTAAGTTTAGATAATATCCAGTTAAATTTATTAGGTCAAGCAAGACGTGTTATTGTCAATAAAGATACAACAACTATTGTTGGTGATGGCTTAGAAATTGATAATATCAAAGCACGTTGTGAACAATTACGAAAACAAGTAAATGTTGCTGAAACTGGATACGAAAAAGAAAAATTACAAGATCGTATTGCTAAATTATCAGGAGGGATTGCTGTTATTCGTGTAGGTGCAGTGACAGAAACTGAAATGAAAGATAAAAAATTACGTCTAGAAGATGCGATCAATGCAACACGTGCAGCGGTTGAAGAAGGAATTGTACCTGGTGGTGGTGCAACATTAACGCATTTAGCTGAAAATTTAGTAACATGGGCGAAAAATAATTTAAAAGAAGATGAATTAATTGGTGCACTTATTATTTCACGTGCAATTGTTGCACCATTAAAACGAATTGCTGAGAATGCTGGAATTAATGGACCTGTTATCATTGGTAAAGTTCAAGAACAAGAATTTGAAATCGGTTATAATGCTGCCAAAAATAGTTTTGGTGATATGTATATAGAAGGTGTTGTTGATCCAGCAAAAGTAACTCGTTCAGGTTTACAAAATGCAACTTCTATAGCGAGTATGATTTTGACAACAGAGTGTATTATTGTAGATGATATAGAAACTTCTAAATAAAACTTATTTTAAAATATATTGTAATTATTTATTTATCCAATAACTACAATATATTTCTATAATTTTATACTAGTTTTCCTTCTACTAATTTTTGTAATTGCTCTAATGACTCTTTCATTGATTCATATGATGTGTCTTTATCTGAAACAGTTTCACGAAGAGTTTTTATTGTTGATGTAATCTCTTCTTTTTCTTCATCTGTACAATTAGTAAGTTCATCAGCATTTAATTTTTTCTCTATTTCATCACAAAACGCCATAGAAGCTACGACCATTTCACTTTTTTGTTTTTGTTCTTGATCAATTGATGCATATTTTTCTGCTTCTTCTAACATAGCATCGATGTCATTTTCTGATAAATTAGAACTACCTTGAATCGTTACACTCTGTTCTTTTCCTGATTCATTTTCTTTAGCAGTTACTGATAATAAACCATCTACATTAATATCAAATGTTACTTCAATTTGTGGTTGACCTTTTGGTGCTTCAGGAATTCCTTCTAATTTAAAGTTTCCTAAACTTTTATTACCACTAACAACTTCTCTTTCACCTTGAAGAACATGAATTTCTACATTTGTCTGATTATCTGCTGCTGTTGAAAATAATTCGGACTTTTTAACAGGGATTGTTGTATTTCGTGAAATAAGTTTTGTCATAATTCCACCTACTGTTTCAACACCAAGGGATAAAGGTGTTACATCTAACAATAAGATGTCTGTTATTTCACCCGCTAGAATACCTGCTTGAATCGCAGCACCAATTGCAACTACTTCGTCAGGGTTTACAGATTTATTTGGTTTTTTGCCAGTTAATGTTTGAACTAATTCTTGAATAGCAGGTATTCTTGTTGAACCCCCCACTAACACAACTTCATTAATACCAGATTTATCTAATTTTGCATCTTTCAATGCTTTTTCAACTGGAATACGGCAACGATCAATTAAATCCTTACATAAAGTTTCAAATTTTTCACGTGTTAAATCTTGTTGTATATGTTTAGGTCCATTTTTGTCTGCTGTAATAAACGGTAAGTTAATTGTTGTTTTTTCAACATTTGATAATTCCATTTTTGCTTTTTCAGCAGCTTCTGTTAAACGTTGTAATGCTTGAATATCTTTAGTTAAATTTGTACCTTCTTTTGCTTCAAAATCTTGAACTAACCATCTAACTAAAGCTTTATCAAAATCATCACCACCAAGGTTTGTATCCCCAGCTGTTGATAAAACTTCAAAAATACCATCACCAACTTCTAAAACTGAAACATCAAATGTTCCACCACCTAAATCAAAAACCAAAATAGTTTCATTTTGTTTTTTATCTAGACCATAAGCTAAAGAGGCTGCTGTTGGTTCATTAATAATTCTTAATACTTCAATGCCTGCAATTTTTCCTGCATCAACAGTTGCTTGACGTTGGGAATCATTGAAATAAGCAGGTACTGTAATTACTGCTTTTGTAACATCTTGACCTAGATATTCTTTTGCATCAGTTATTAATTTTCGTATAACTTGAGCAGAAATTTCTTCTGGGCTAAAATCTTTATTTAATGATGAACATTTAATTTTTATATTCCCATTATCATCTTTAATTACTTTATAAGGTAATTCTTTTGACTCTTCTGACACTTCATCAGCCTTACACCCAATAAATCGTTTTACTGAGAAAAATGTGTTTTCTGCATTAACAACTGATTGACGTTTCGCTAATTGACCAACTAATAATTCTTCTTTTTTTGTATAGGCTACAATTGAAGGTGTTGTTCTAAACCCTTCAGCATTTGTAATTACTGTGGGTTGACCACCTTCAATTGCAGCAACAACAGAATTTGTTGTTCCTAAATCAATTCCTACTACTTTGTTCATATAGACTATTTAACTTTATATAAATTTATGTTTACTACTATATAGTATAGTACCATAAACATATATATAGCTAAATATTTATATATTATATTTAATTATGAATATATAAATATAGACACTATTAGTATTTATAGATATATGGTAAGTATGAAAACATTATAACATTGTATATATTTCTTATATAGACAAAACCTTTGTATTTTCTTAAAGTTATATAACAGTTTGATAATTGTAATTATCAAAATATTTATTGGTACATTTAATAAAAATTAGATTTTATCACTGTTAATATATATATATAAGTATTTTTTGGAGAAAAATATTGTGTCTTTAGGTTTATTAGGAAACAAAATTGGAATGACCCAAATATTTGATGAATCAGGGAATATAATTCCAGTTACAATTTTAAAAGTTGGACCTTGTATTGTCACACAAGTCAAAACTACATTAAATGATGGTTATAATGCTATACAAGTTGGGTATGGTAATGTTTCAACGAAATCATTAACTCAACCTCAATTAGGCCATTTACAAAAGTCAAATATTCAACCTTTAAAATATTTAAAAGAATTTCGTGTTAGTGATCCCACTAATTTCAATGTTGGCCAAGTTTTAGACGTTGAATCATTTGTTGCAGGACAATTAATAAATGTGACAGGTAAAAGTATAGGTAAAGGGTTTTCTGGTTTGCAAAAGCGTTATAATTTTGCAAGAGGACCAATGACTCATGGGTCAAAAAATCATAGAGCTCCAGGTTCAATTGGTATGGGGACATCTCCGGGTCGAGTTTTACCAGGTAAAAAAATGGCAGGTCAACTTGGTAATAAAACGGCAAATATCAAAAAATTAAAAATCGTTCAAGTAAATAACGATGAAAACATTTTGGTTGTAAAAGGAGCAGTTCCTGGAAAACCTGGAAATTTACTTAGTATTGTTCCTTCAAGTTAATGCAAAAGGAAAAATGATTAAACAAATGAATATTAGGAAAAATATTACATGGCTGTTCAAAAAATTATAGAATACAATTCATTAGATTCAAATGGACAAATTTCATCTGATAAATATAATTTTACACTTAATATCTTAGAAGATTCAGGTAATTATTTGATTCATAGAGATATTTTGAGACATCAACTTTCGCAAAAACAAGGTACCGTTTCAACAAAAACTAGAAGTGAAGTGCGTGGTGGTGGTAAAAAACCTTGGCAACAAAAAGGGACTGGTCGTGCTCGAGCAGGGTCAAATCGTTCTCCGTTATGGAGAGGTGGTGGTGTTATTTTCGGTCCCAAGCCAAGAACAATTAATTTAAAATTAAATAAAAAAGAACGAAATTTAGCGTTACAAACTTTATTATACAATAAGCGTAACAATATTTCAGTAATTGGGGAATTAGAAACATTAATTAGTGAACCAAAAACGAAAGCATTTTGTGATATTTGTAATAATTATAACATAAATTTAGATCAAAAAATTTTATTAGTTGTTTCTACGAAAACAACACCTTTAAAATTAGCAACTAAAAATTTAAAAAATGTTGAATTAATTTCTGCATCACATTTGAATACTTTAAGTTTATTAAAAGCAAAGCAAATTTTGTTAACCCCACTAGCAGTCAATAATATAAAGGAGATTTATTGTGATTAATTCTTCATCTCTTAATGATAGCAATATAAATATTATAAAATACCCAATTATTACAGATAAAGCTACAAGATTATTAGCTAACAATCAATATAGCTTTATTGTAGACCCTAAATCTGATAAACCAACAATTAAAGCTGCAATTGAGTATTTATTTGATGTTAAAGTAATAAAAATTAATACCGCTCATTTACCGAAAAAGAAAAAAAGAATCGGCCAATATGTTGGGTGGAAATCACATTATAAAAAAGCAATTGTAACGTTATCAGAAGGCGATACAATAAACTTATTTGCAGAAGAAAATTAACAATTATAGAAATTAATCAAGTTTATGAGTATTCGTCTTTATAAAGCATATACGCCAGGGACAAGAAATAGAGCCCTTTCGTCTTTTTCAGAGCTAACAACTGATAAGCCAGAAAAAAGTTTAATTAGAAAAAACCATCGATCGAAAGGTAGAAATAACAGAGGGGTTATTACTATCCGTCATAGAGGTGGTGGTCATAAAAAACAATATCGATTAATTGATTTTAAACGTAATAAATATGATATACCAGGGATTGTAAACTCAATTGAGTATGATCCAAATAGAAATGCACGCATTGCCTTAATTCATTTTATAGATGGGGAAAAACGTTATATTTTACATCCAAATAATTTAAATGTTGGTGATACGGTTTTATCTGGGAAAGGAATCTCATTAGATATAGGAAATACATTGCCTTTAGAAGAAATTCCTTTAGGGACATCCGTACATAATATTGAATTATTACCTACTCGTGGTGGACAAATTGTACGTTCAGCCGGAACATCTGCAAAAATTTTAGCTAAAGAAGGTGATTTTGTAACTTTACGGTTACCCTCAAAAGAAATTAGATTAATTCGCAAAGAATGTTTTGCAACAATTGGTGAAGTAAGTAATAATGATGCATTTTTAGTTCAAAGTGGAAAAGCGGGTCGTACACGTTGGTTAGGAAAACGACCAACTGTTCGAGGTTCAGTAATGAATCCATGTGATCACCCTCATGGGGGTGGTGAAGGTCGAACTCCAATTGGTCGTGCGCGTCCATTAACACCATGGGGAAAACCAGCTTTAGGTAAAAAGACACGAAAACCTAAAAAACTTAGCAACGCATATATTCTTCGTCGACGTTCATAATTAATTAAAAAAAAATTATTACTAAGATTTTCAAAAAATGTCAAGATCATTAAAAAAAGGACCTTTTGTTGCGTATCATTTATTAAAAAAAATTAATAAAATGAATGCAGAAGGAAAAAAAGATATAATTACAACTTGGTCACGAAGTTCAACTATTCTACCTAATATGGTAGGTTTTACAATAGCTGTTTATAATGGAAGACAACATGTTCCAATTTTTATTTCTGATCAATTAGTTGGCCATAAATTAGGTGAATTTGTTTCTACAAGAACATTTAAATCACATATTAAAGCAGATAAAAAAACAAAACGTTAAGGAAAAATTAAAACATGGCACGGCTAGAATTAACATTAAATTTCCCCAAAAGTTTCCAAATTAAAACTTTTAATGTTAAATCTGAAAAAAAGTTATCTTCACTAGCAAAATTAATTTTGCAAAGTGTTCAGTTTAAACATTTTTATTATGTGCGTGATGATATATCTTATCTCTTAAAATCTAACCCGATTGAACGAGATTTTCTTCTACAAGCTTTATATTCAATTGTAATTTCTTTACAAAACAATTTATCTATAAATTTTTTTGATATGTGGATTTATGAAGTTTATATTAATAAAGTTTCAAGTCATAATAAATTTATGAATGACAAATCCCAAAATTTAGAAGCAGATGAATATATAACTATTAAAATAGCTTATGGGTTTAACGTTTCTCAAGAAAGAAAATAATATTTTAAAATTAAAGAAAACTTATTTTGTTATTCTTTAGAAACATCAAATATATGTAATAAACATTAAGGAAACTATATCATGTCAGATGGTCAATCAGTTAAAGCAGTAGCAAAATATGTGCGAATATCGCCACATAAAGTAAGACAGGTCTTAGACCAAATTCGTGGGCGTTCATATCAAGAAGCACTAATGATATTAGAATTCTTGCCTTATGATGCCGGATCACCAATCTGGCAAGTAGTACATTCTGTAGCGGCAAATGCAAAGAATAATTACAATTTAGATAAGAAAAAATTAGTCATCTCAGAAATATTTGCAGATGAAGGCCCAAAACTAAAACGTATTCGACCACGTGCTCAAGGCCGAGCTTTTAAGATTTTAAAACCAACTTGTCATATTACAGTTGTTGTAAAATCAATTAGTTAAGAAAATAACAATTAAGGATTTTTTCTATGGGACAAAAAACACATCCTTTGGGATTTCGTTTAGGTATTACACAAGAACATCGAGCGGCGTGGTATGCAGATTTTAAACAATATTCAAATTTATTAGAAGAAGACGATAAAATTCGTACATACCTTAATAAATTAGCAAAATTAGCTAGCATTTCAAATATCCATATTAATAGAAATGGTTTAGGTGACCAGATTGAATTAAATATTGAAACAGGTCGTCCGGGTGTCTTAGTTGGTGATAATGGTTCTAAAATTAAAACTTTAGCAGCAAATATCAAAAAATTTATACCTAATGATCGCCAAATAACAATTAATGTTATAGAAGTTGAAAATGCTAATTCAAATGCTTCTCTTATTGCTGATCTTGTAGTTCAACAACTTGAAGATCGTGTAGCATTCCGTCGTGCAATTCGAGAAGGGTTAAAATGTAGTCAAGATAATGCAGTCAACGGTATTAAGATAGAAGTATCTGGGCGATTAAATGGTGCAGAAATGGCCAGAAGTGAATGGATTCGGGAAGGGCGAGTTCCATTACAAACGCTAAGAGCTGATATTGATTATGCTACAAAAGAAGCAAACACAATTTATGGTGTTCTTGGTGTAAAAGTATGGTTATTTAAAAATGAAATATTAAAGAAGTAATAAAGAACATAAAAAATAATCAAAAAAAGATATTTATTAATTAATCTAATTTCATTATGTTAAGTCCAAAAAGAACAAAATATAGAAAATACCATCGTGGAAGAATGCGAGGTAAAGCAACACGTGGGAACGAAATTTCATTTGGAAAATACGGCTTACAAGCCTTAGAACCATCATGGATCACTTCACGTCAAATTGAAGCAACACGACGTACAATTACACGTTATACAAAACGTGGTGCATCATTATGGATTCGTATATTTCCAGATAAAACTGTTACGGCTCGTGCAGCAGAATCACGTATGGGATCAGGTAAGGGTGCAGTAGATTATTGGGTAGCAACTGTAAAACCTGGAACAATTTTATTTGAAATTAGTGCTGTTCCAGAAGAAGTTGCACGTGCTGCTTTTAATTTAGCATCATATAAACTACCAGTAAAAACAAAATTTATTATTAGAAACGATTAATAGTATATGAGTATATCGAACTCTAACAGTAAGGATAATATGTCATTTCAAGAATTGATTGATGAATTGAAAAAAGCAGAAAAGGCATTATTTGATTTGCGATTTAAAAAAGCTACTCGCCAACCATTTAAATCTCATGAAATTAAAGCTACTAGAAAAGAAGTAGCAAGAATAAAAACTCTTTTAAGAGATAAAGTCTGAGATCACGTCTAAAAATAATAATCTAATTTGGGTGCTAATAACGTTCTACTTTAAGAGTATATACCGTTATATAAATAAATATAATAAGACTCTTGATAAGTATAGTTATTTGGTTAGCTAATATCAAAATGGGCTTTTAAAGTTCCAATTTTGAAACATTACCCAATAGTCGTATAAAAAAATTAAACCGCGATTTTAAGGAGTTTTAAAATGCCAGTAAAAGAAAAAGTTGGTATTGTTGTCAGTAATAAAATGCAGAAAACTGTGGTAGTAAAAGTCGAAAGTCGATTCCCACACCCTATTTATTCAAAGACAATGATAAAGACATCTAAATATTTAGCTCATGATGAAATGAGTGAATGCAATATTGGTGATCAAGTTTTAGTACAAGAATGTAGACCACTTAGTAAAAAGAAACGTTGGTCAGTAACTAAAATTATTTCAAAATCATCTGTAATTACTTAAGATTATACTTTTATGATTTATCCACAAACAATGTTAACTGTAGCCGATAATACGGGTGCAAAAAAAATTATGTGTATTCGTGTTTTAGGTGGTAACCGAAAATATGGAAAAATTGGCGATACAATTATCGGTGTTGTAAAAGAAGCTCTTCCAAATATGCCAATTAAGAAATCGGATATTGTTCGGGCAGTTGTTGTACGTACATCTAAGACTATTCGTCGCGTAGATGGAATGTATATTCGATTTGATGATAACGCTGCTGTAATTGTAAATACAGAGAATAATCCACGTGGTACACGTGTATTTGGTCCTGTTGCTCGTGAAATTCGAGATAAGAATTTTTCTAAAATTGTTTCATTAGCTCCGGAGGTTTTATAAATGCCAAAAGGTCAAAAATTACATGTTAAAATTGGAGATAATGTAAAAATTATTTCTGGGTTTGATAAAAATAAAACAGGTGAAATTACTAAAATTTATCGAAATACAGGAAAAGTTTTAGTGAAAGGTATTAACTTTAAATTTAAACATATTAAACCCAACACTGAAAGTGATGTTGGAGAAATAAAACAATTTGAAGCCCCAATTCACCATTCAAATGTTAAATTAATTTAAATAAAGAATATGCGTAGTCAACATTCCTTAGAAGAAACTGCAGAATTATATGGTCTATTAGAAAATATAAAAAAAGAATATGAAACTGGGATTCACTCTGTATTAAGAAAAAGTAACCCAGAATTATTTTCAAATCCTCACACTATTCCAAAACTTAAAAAAATTAGTATTAATAGAGGATTAGGTTTAGCAGCACAAAACAGTAATATTTTAAAGAAAAGTATTACGGAATTTACTAAAATTACTGGGCAAAAACCATTAATCACAAGATCAAAAAAAGCTGTAGCAGGTTTTAAGATTCGTGAAGATATGGAATTAGGTTTATCAAGCACTTTACGTGGTGAGAAAATGTATAGTTTTCTTACAAAGCTAATCTTTTTTACGTTTGCACAAATTCGTGATTTTAGAGGGTTGTCAGTAAGAAGTTTTGATAAAGCTGGAAATTATACTTTTTCAGTAAAGGAACAACTAATTTTTCCAGAAATTGAATATGATGATGTTGATCAAATACAAGGTTTAAGTATAACGCTTGTAGTAGATTCATCTACACCAAAGACTCGTTCAAAAACAATTGATCGACTTTTAAATGGTATGATTTTATTAAAGTTTTTACGTTTTCCATTAAATGATTGTGGTTATTATGATAAATATTCGTCATTCGGAGAAATCAATCAAATATGGGATAAGAAAAAACATTTACGCCGTAAACGTTGGTCACAAGAATAACTAAAATGAAGATAATAAAAGTAAGGAGTTACTAGTGGTTACAGATAACATTGCAGATATGTTAACTCGTATACGAAATGCGAACATGGTAAAACATCAAATTGTTGAAATACCAGCAACAAAAATGTCAAAAGCAATAGCCGCAACACTTAAAGAAGAAGGTTTTATTGAAAATTTTGAAATCTATAATGAAAATATAGCTCAATATTTACTTCTTTCATTAAAGTATAAAGGTCAATCGCGAGAACGCGTTATTACTAAAATTAAACGAGTTAGTAAGCCTGGGTTAAGAGTTTATGCTACTGCTAAAACTTTACCTTCTGTTTTAGATGGGTTAGGAATTGCTATCCTTTCAACTCCAAAAGGAGTAATGACAAATAATAAAGCAAAAGAACTCGGAATTGGTGGTGAAGTTTTATGTTATATTTGGTAAGTGGAGTAAATATATAATATGTCACGAATCGGAAAATTACCAATTGAAATACCAACAACAGTTGATGTTAATGTTACAAATGATAATGTCGTAGTAAAAGGAAAATTTGGAACATTAGAACGAACACTTCCTGAACTTATTCAGGTTGAACAAACAGATGGTAGGTTAATTGTAGGGCTGAGAAATCAAACACGAGATAGTAAAGCTTTACATGGTTTATATCGAACATTGATAAATAATATGATTGTTGGAGTTTCTGAACAATTTCTTATAACTCTTGAATTAAAAGGTGTTGGTTATCGTGCAAATGTTCAAGCTAAATCTCTTGTATTAAACTTAGGTTATAGTCACCCAGTAAATATTGATATTCCTGATGGGATACAGGTTGAAGTTGTTCAAAATACAACGCTAAATATAAAAGCATGTGATAAAGAACAATTAGGATTATTCGCTGCAAAAATAAGATCATGGCGTTCTCCTGAGCCTTATAAAGGAAAAGGAATTCTTTATAAAGGTGAAAAAGTCTTACGTAAAGCTGGTAAATCGGGTAAAAAATAAAAATTATTAAGTTGGAAAAAAAAATTATACTATGAAATTTTCAAAAAGAGTTTTATTAAGACTTAAAAATAAAAATAAAAAACTAAAACCTGATAAATATAAGAAGTTAAAACGTGAAAGTGTGCGAGGATTAATAAAAGGAACTGTGGAACGCCCACGTTTATCTGTATTCCGATCGAATGAAAATATTTACGCACAGATTATAGATGATACAACGGCTAAAACACTTGTTTCTTGTTCGACATTAGATCGTGACATCAAATTAAATAGTGAAAATGGTCGTACATGTAATGCTTCAAGACTTATGGGTCAAAAATTAGCTGAATTAAGTAAGCAAAAAAATATTACAAAAATTGTGTTTGATCGAGGTCCATATTTATATCATGGCCGAATAAAAGCTTTAGCAGATGGTGCTCGAGCAGGTGGCTTAGAATTTTAGTAAATAATTTAAAAATAATAAATTTTATGAGTACCGAGTTAAAACAAGTTAATAAATTAAAAAAAACATCTCGTCGTAATAATAATCTAAATGATGCAAAATTTATTGAACGATTAATTAAAATTAGTCGTGTTACAAAAGTAACAAAAGGTGGGAAAAAATTAAGTTTTCGTGCTGTTGTAGTAATAGGTGATGAAAATGGCCAAGTAGGTGTAGGAGTAGGTAAGGCTGAAGATGTTGTTAATGCTTTTAAAAAAGCAAAGACAGATGGAAGAAAAAATTTAATAAGAATTCCACTTACAAAATCATTAACTATCCCACACGGAGTTGTAGGTGATAAAGGTGCCTGTAAAATTATTATGCGACCTTCTATCGAAGGTTCAGGTGTAATTGCCGGTGGAGCTGTTAGAACTGTTCTAGAAGTTGCAGGCGTTAAAAACGTAATTGCAAAACAATTAGGGTCTGATAATTTATTAAATAATGCGCGTGCAGCAATTGTAGCATTAGAAAATTTAACTACTAAATCACAAGTTCTAAAGAAACGTGATTTAATTTAAAACATAGTTTAAATAAAAAGTATCTGAATTTTAAAATATTAAAAACAAAAATGAAAAAGACAGACGATATTTTATTAAAACGTCTTTTATTAAGTGTTGGGATACTTCTATTTATTAGAATGGGAACATTTCTTCCAATTCCTGGAATTAATCATGGACATTTAGCTTTTTACATTCAACAACACCCAATCACAAAGAATTTGGTAAGTACTTTTTCAGGAAATGACACATTTGTAATTGGGTTATTTACTCTAAATATATTTCCCTATATAAATGCTTCAATTATGGTTCAGTTAATAACTGGCCTAATTCCTAGTATTTCGAAATTACAAAAAGAAGGGGGTGGTGAAGGTCGAAGAGCAATTACAAGATTAACTAGATTAATCACATTTGGTTGGGCTTTAATTCAAAGTTCAAGTATTGCTTTTTATTTAAAACGTGCTCTTTTTGATTGGAGCCCTTTATTAGCTTTTGAAATAATTCTTTGGCTTACTACAGGTGCAATGATAGTGTTATGGTTAAGTGAATTAATCACAGAATATGGATTAGGAAATGGTGCTTCATTATTAATATATACAAATATCATTTCAAGTTTACCGAATCTAGGTAAAAAATTAATAACCGAAAACAGTGATAATTTAAGTGTAGTATCTACTATTGGAATTGGGCTTTTATTTTTTATTGCGATAGCTGGGATTATTACATTGCAAGAAAGTGCAAGAATTGTCCCACTAATTTCTTCAAAACAACTTGGTCAGAACCAACAATTTATTTCGAACGGTGGTTCCAATAATTATATTCCACTACGTTTTAATCAAGCAGGTGTTATGCCAATTATATTAACAACTGCACTTTTAGTTCTCCCTAATTATATTACTAATTTAGGTGTATTTCCACTCTTAACACTTCCTATTTTTTTGAAATCATCAAAAATTATCTATTGGGTCAGCTATTTTGCATTAATTTTAATCTTTAGTTCATTCTATTCAACTATTGTTTTGAATCCTAAAGATATTTCTCAAGAGTTACAAAAAATGGCTGTAAGTATTCCAGGAGTACGACCAGGTTTAGCAACAACATTCTATTTAAAACAAGTAATGAAACGCGTAACTTTCTTTGGAGCTTTAATACTTGCTATATTAGCAACTCTTCCAAATGTTATTGAAGGAATTCTAAATGTTTCAAGTTTTAATGGTTTAGGGACTACATCATTATTAATTTTAGTAGGTGTTGTTCTTGATATTTCACGTGAAATGAAAAGTATCATTCTTTCTAATATTTATAATGAAAGATTTGATTAAAGTAACTAAAAAATTTATTTATTAATTTACTATTTATATTGTTATAATGAAAGTTCGTCCTTCAGTTAAAAAAATGTGTGATAAATGTCGGGTAATTAAACGACATGGAAAAATTATGGTAATTTGTCAGAATCCAAAACATAAACAAAGACAAGGTTAATATTTAAAAGGAGTTAAGTAAGTGGTAAGATTACTAGGGATAGATTTGCCAAGAAATAAAAGAATTGAATATGCACTTACATATATTCATGGTATCGGTCTTGCATCAGCAAAACAAATAGTTCAATTAGCAGAAATTAGTCCTGAAACACGGACAAATGACGTTACTACGGAACAATCTATTGTATTGAGAAATATTCTAGAAAATAGTGAGTTAAAGTTAGAGGGAGATTTAAGACGTTTTAATGGTTTAAACATAAAACGATTAAATGAAATAAACTGTCATCGCGGAAAAAGACATAGAAATAGTTTGCCTGTTCGAGGACAGAGAACACGAACAAATGCTCGCTCAAGACGAGGAGCGAAGAAAACTGTTACTGGTAAGAAAAAATAATATTCTTTTATTGGCAGTTATACTAATTAAAAATATTACTTTAATATGGCACAAAAATTACGAAAACCGGCAGCAAAAAAAAATAGAAGTAACATCGGAACAGGTGTTGTTCATATTCAATCAACGTTTAATAATACAATTGTTACAATTACTAATGTAACAGGAGATACAATTTCATGGGCATCTGCTGGTAGTTCGGGGTTTAAGGGAGCACGTAAAGGTACCCCTTTTGCTGCCCAAACTGCAGCAGAAAAAGCAGCTTTAGAAGCGTTAAGTACGGGTATAAAGACTGTTGAAATTTTAGTAAAAGGTCAAGGTTCAGGTCGTGAAACGGCAATTCGTTCTATTGAAGGGGCAGGGTTAGAAATTCTTTCAATACAAGATATAACTCCAGTACCACATAATGGGTGTCGCCCAAGAAAACGTCGCCGTGTATAAGTCTAATTACTTATAAAAAAAATAAATTATGAATTCCACAAAAAATTTTATCACTAGTTCTAATTTAGTAATGGAGTGTTTAAAATCAGAAAAAATTGAATCTGGTCCTATGTATGGGCAATTTTTAATTGATTCACTTAGTTCTGGTCAAGGAATAACAATTGGGAATTTATTAAGACGAGTTTTATTAGGAGATCTAAAAGGAACTGCTATCACAGGTGTTAGAATTGCTGGTGTAAAAGATGAATTTTCATTAATCCCAGGTGTACGTGAAGATATTCTTGAAATTTTATTAAATTTAAAGGGTATTGTTTTAAAATCAAATACACCTACAAGACAATTCGGGCGTTTAAGAGTTCATGGCCCTGCTGTTATCACTGCAAGTTCAATTCAATTACCACCAGAAGTAGAGATTATTAATCCTAATCATTATATTGCAACAATTTCAAGTTCACATATTCTAGAAATAGAATTTAAAATTGAGTCTGGGACTAAATATAGATTAGCTAATGAGCTTTTTTCTGATAAGTTTGAAGATTTCATTGAAACAGATGCAATTTTTATGCCCGTACAAAAGGTTGACTTCAAAGTTGAAAATGTTTACGACAATTCCAATAATATAAAAGAACGTTTATTTATTGATATTTGGACAAATGGAAGCATTTCACCTGAGCAAGCAATTTTTTCTGGTTCTAATTTAATTATAGATTTATTTAAATCTCTTACTGAACATAAAATTAAAAAAGAAAAAGAGACAGCGAAAGAAAAGAATAATATAAAACCTATAGATCCATATACTCATATTGCTATTGAAGAATTGCAATTATCAGTACGACCTTATAATTGTTTAAAAAGAGCACAAATTAATACAATTGGCGATCTATTAGAATATTCCCCAGAAAAGCTCTTAGAATTAAAAAACTTTGGACGAAAATCAGCAGACGAAGTTTTTGCTACTCTTAAAAATAAATTAGGAATAGTTTTAAAATAATTATTTAGTTTAAGTTTCATTTTATGAATAAAACATTTATTCCAGCTTCAAATTATAATAAAAGAAAATGGTATGTCATTGATTGTAAAGATAAACAATTAGGACGATTAGCATCAACTATTGTACCATTATTAACAGGTAAATCAAAATCAATATATCACCCATCAGTTGATGTTGGTGATTATGTAATATTAATCAATACTGAACATTTAAAACTTGATCGTGATGTAGAACGGTTTCATGTTTATGAACCTGGGCGTCCTGGTAGTTCATTAAAACGAATAGTAAATATAGTACCAAAACGAATTATTGAAAACTGTGTTTTTAATATGCTACCGAATGGGTTCCCAAAAAAACATTTAGTAAAACGCTTAAAAGTTTACCAAGGTGATCAGCATCCACATGTAGCACAAGATCCAAAACAATTGAATGTACTTTAAGCTTTTACTTACTAACTTAAAAAAAATTTATGAATACAGTTTTTCAAAAAGATAAAATTGGACTTGGAAAAAGAAAACGTGCTGTTGCAAGAGTTTTTCTTGTTCCAGGAGATGGGAAAGTAACTATTAATAAAGTTTCAGGTGAAAAATACTTACAATATAATACGAACTATTTAAATGCTATTTTTTCACCATTAGAAAAATTAAACTTAAAAAATCAGTTTGATATAATCGCTATTGTAAATGGTGGTGGTTTAACAGGTCAAACTGATGCTATCAAATTAGGTGTTGCAAGATTACTTTGCAAAATGGAAAATGAAAACCGTTTAGTTTTAAAACCATTCGGTCTTTTAAGTCGTGACGCACGAATTAAAGAGCGTAAGAAATATGGTTTAAGAAAAGCAAGAAAAGCATCACAATACTCAAAACGTTAAAATTTTTAAAAATATGCCAAAATCTGAAATTCATCCGAATTGGTTTCCAGACTGTGAAGTTAAATGTGAAGGGAAAACACTTTGTGTAATTGGTTCAACAAAACCCCAATTACAGCTTGATGTTTGGTTAGGAAATCACCCATTTTACACTGATTCACAAACACTTATTGATAGTGAAGGACGTGTAGAACGATTTATGAAAAAATATGGGTTACAAACAAAAGACAACTAAATTAATTTTATTAAAATAATTTAAATTCACTTAATCACTTTTTATATAAATGCCAACGATTCAGCAATTAGTTCGTTCAAGACGAATACAAATTAATAAAAAAACAAAATCCCCTGCTTTAGTAAATTGTCCACAACGACGTGGTGTATGTACACGTGTGTATACAACTACACCTAAAAAACCAAATTCAGCAATACGTAAAGTTGCACGGGTTCGGTTAACTTCAGGTTTTGAAGTAACAGCGTATATTCCAGGTGAAGGTCACAATCTACAAGAGCACTCAGTTGTTTTAATTCGAGGTGGTCGAGTAAAAGATTTACCAGGTGTTCGTTACCATATAGTTCGAGGTGCGTTAGATAGTGGTGGAGTAAAAGACAGAACACAAAGACGCTCAAAATATGGAGTTAAAAAACCGAAAAATTAAATATTAATTTAAAAATTAATATTTAATAAAAACAATTTATTAAATAATAATTATTGTCATGTCACGTCGAAATATATCAAAAAAACGATTTCCTAAAGCAGATCCTACATATAACAGTTACTTAGTTAGTTTATTAGTAGCAAGAATTTTAAAATCAGGGAAAAAGAATTTAGCTCAAAATATTGTAAATGGTGCATTTGATATTATCAAATCAAAAACAAATGAAGATCCACTAGTAATTTTTGAAAAAGCAATCCGAAATGCTAGCCCAGTTGTAGAAGTGAAAGCTAGACGTGTTGGGGGGTCAACATATCAAGTCCCAATTGAAGTTAGTAGTTTTAGAGCAACAAATTTAGCATTACGCTGGATTATTCAATATTCACGCCAACGTGTAGGGCGAACAATGTCAATTAAACTAGCAAGTGAAATTATTGACACAGCAAACGATATAGGTAATACTATAAAGAAAAAAGAAGAAACTCATAAAATGGCAGATGCGAACAAAGCATTTGCGCATTTCCGTTATTAATAATTAATTATTTAACATTTTAATTAATTACGCTAAAAGCAAAAAGATTTTTATTATACATATTACACTTCAAAGGAATTTTTAGAAATGGCACGTGAAAAATTTGAACGTACAAAACCACATGTTAACATTGGTACTATTGGTCATGTTGATCATGGTAAAACAACTTTAACTGCAGCAATTACAGCAACATTAGCGTTAGACGGTGATTCTGTTGCAAAAGATTTTGCAGATATTGATGGTGCACCTGAAGAACGTGCTCGTGGTATTACAATTAATACTTCTCACGTTGAATACCAAACTGCGACCCGTCATTATGCTCACGTAGATTGTCCAGGTCACGCAGATTACGTAAAAAATATGATTACTGGTGCCGCTCAAATGGATGGAGCAATTTTAGTTGTATCTGCTGCAGATGGACCAATGCCTCAAACCAGAGAGCATATTTTATTAGCAAGACAAGTTGGTGTTCCACATATTGTTGTATTCTTAAATAAAGAAGATCAAGTTGATGATGAGGAATTACTAGAATTAGTAGAATTAGAAGTAAGAGAATTATTATCAGTATATGATTTCCCAGGGGATGATATTCCAATTAAACCTGGTTCAGCATTACAAGCCATCGAAGCAATTTCAGCAAATCCTGGGCTTAAACGTGGTGATAACCCATGGGTTGATAAAATCTTTGCATTAATGGATGCAGTTGATGAATATATTCCAACACCAGAACGTGATGTTGAAAAAACATTCTTAATGGCTATTGAAGATGTATTCTCAATTACGGGTCGAGGAACTGTAGCAACAGGACGAATTGAACGTGGTGTTGTTAAAGTTGGTGAAACAGTAGAAATTGTTGGTGTTGGTGAAACTCAAACAACAACTATTACTGGAATTGAAATGTTCCAAAAAACATTAGATGAAGGTTTTGCTGGTGATAATGTTGGTATTTTATTACGTGGTGTTACAAGAGAAGATATTGAACGTGGTATGGTATTAGCAAAACCAGGTACAATTGCACCACACACAAACTTTGAATCAGAAGTATATATCTTAACTAAAGACGAAGGTGGTCGTCACACGCCATTCTTTACAGGTTACCGCCCACAATTTTATGTAAGAACAACTGATGTAACAGGTTCAATTGAACAATTCACAGCAGATGATGGTTCTGTAGTAGAAATGGTAATGCCTGGAGATCGTATTAAAATGACTGCTGAATTAATTTATCCAGTTGCAATTGAAGAAGGTATGCGTTTTGCTATCCGTGAAGGCGGCCGAACTATTGGGGCTGGTGTTGTTTCTAAAATTGTTAAATAATTAAAAAAAAATTTATGGAAATAAAACCGAATGAAAAAATTCGTGTACGATTAGAATCGTTCAATCATGAACTTTTAAATACATCGTGTCAAAAAATAATGGAAATTACTCAAGGTAACAATATTGATAATGTTGGAGTAGTTTCATTACCTACGGATAAACGAATTTATTGTGTATTACGTTCTCCTCATGTTAATAAAGATTCGCGAGAACATTTTGAAATTCGAACTCATAAACGAATTCTTGAAATTTCTTATGATTCCTCAGTAAATATTTTTGATTTATTAGTAAAATCAGATTTACCACCAGGAGTACTTTACAGAATTTGTTTATCGTAATAATAAATTAAATAAATGCAAAATAATTGCATTTATTTAATTTTTTTTTTATAAAAAATTGAAAACTAACAAAAATTATAAAATATTTAATAGTATTTATTATAACTAACTTATTTATATAAATGGGGACGGAGGGACTTGAACCCTCACGCACTATCACTAGGCAACGGATTTTAAGTCCGTCGTGTCTACCAATTCCACCACGTCCCCTTAACGACATGTAACTCTATTATATTTTATATGTTTATAAAAGCGCAATAATATTGAATTATATTTAAAGGCGGCACCCAGATTCGAACTGGGGATAGAGGATTTGCAATCCACTGCCTTACCACTTGGCCATACCGCCAAAAATATAATTGTTCTTTATTAATAAATCTATTATAATTAAAAGTAAGTTATTATGCAACTCTAGAATAAATAGGTTACATAGAATACAATTTTTTATAAATAGCTACTAGTAAGTATTTAAATAATTATACTGTAAATAGAAAAAGAATTTACTAAACGGATAGAACACCATTTTTATTTGATAAAAGTGGGAAAGGAGATGTGATGTTTGAAAAATTTACGGAAGGTGCTATTAAAGTAATCATGTTAGCACAAGAAGAAGCTAGACGAATGGGCCACAATTTTGTGGGTACTGAACAGTTATTACTTGGTGTAATTGGACAAAGACATGGTATAGGTGGACGTGCATTAGCCCAATTAAATATTACATTAAAAAAAACACGAAAAGAAATTGAAAAATATATAGGACGAGGTACCGGATTTGTAGCTTCTGAAATACCATTTACTCCAAGAGCAAAGCGTGTATTGGAAATGTCAATCCATGAAGGCCAAGACCTAGGTGTCAATTATGTTGGTACAGAACATGTCTTATTATCCTTAATAAATGAGGCAGATGGTATTGCAATGCGAACTTTAGATAAATTACGCGTTAATATTCCTAAGCTACGCCAGTTAATTTTAACTTATATTGAAGAACAACAAGAAGATATTTTAAAACCCCCATTAACTGATCAAGAAAAATGGGCGATTGCTCGTGAAAAATCAGGTCTAAAGACTCCCTCTTTAGATTTATACACAGAAGATATTACAAAAGAAGTTATAGGTCAGCGTTTAGATCCCGTTATTGGTCGGGATGAAGAAATTAATGCTTTGGTTAAAGTTTTAGGTCGTCGTCGTAAAAATAACCCTGTTTTAGTAGGGGAAGCGGGTGTAGGTAAAACTGCATGTGCTGAAGGACTTGCTATCTTAATGCAAAGTTTAGACTGTCCGGAATTTTTATTAGACCATGTTGTTCGAGCTCTTGATCTTGGTTCAGTTTTAGCTGGAACAAAATACCGTGGGGAATTTGAAGAACGTATGAAACACATTATTGAGGAAGTAAACCAACATGGTAAAACGATTTTAGTAATTGATGAAATTCATACATTGGTTGGTGCAGGTGCTGCTGAGGGTGCAGTTGATGCAGCTAACCTTTTAAAGCCTTCATTAGCTCGTGGAACATTAAGACTTATTGGTGCTACTACATTAGATGAATACCGTAGATATATTGAAAAAGATCCAGCATTAGAAAGACGATTCCATTCTATTCTTGTAGAGGAGCCTTCAGTAGAAACAACAATCGATATTTTAAAAGGTTTAAAACCAGAATTTCAACGTCATCACGCATTAACTTATAGTGATGCAGCCCTTATAGAAGCTGCAAAACAATCAAGTAGATTTATTGCAGATCGTAATTTACCTGATAAAGCTATTGATGTTATTGATGAAGCAGGTTCACGTGTTAGATTACGCAACCAAGCATTACCAAGCGGTCTTGTAAAATTACTTGTAGAATTACATGACACTTTACAAGATAAAAATGATGCAATTAATCACAACGATTTTGCAACAGCGAAATTATTAGTTGAGCATGAAATAGAAGTTCGTACACATATACGAATAATGAGATTTGCTTTAACAAGTAAAGAAAAGTATGCTAAATACTCAAGTCCAAATGGGCCTCGTTTTGATGAAGTTACAGAAGGAGATATTTCTAAAGTTATTTCAGCATGGACAGGTATTCCAGTAACAAAGATTAACCAATCTGAAAACCAACGATTAAAGTTAATGGAGAAGATTCTTCATGAACGACTTATTGGTCAACACCATGCTATTACTGCAGTATCAAAAGCTGTACGTCGAGCGCGAGTTGGTATTCAAGACCCGAAACGTCCAATTGCAAGTTTTATTTTTGCTGGTCCAACAGGTGTAGGTAAAACAGAGTTGACAAAAACGTTAGCTGAATACATGTTTGATGATGAAAAGAGTTTAATTCGGTTTGATATGTCAGAATTTATGGAACGACATACAGTTGCTAAATTAATAGGGTCACCACCGGGATATGTAGGTTTCCAAGACGGTGGTCAACTAACAGAAGCAGTTAGACAAAAACCATATTCAATTGTTTTATTTGATGAAGTTGAAAAAGCTCATCCCGATGTTTTCAATATATTTTTACAAATTTTAGATGATGGACATTTAAGTGATTCTAGTGGAAAAATTATTAGTTTTAAAAATACGATTATTGTAATGACGACGAATTTAGGTTCTCGTGTTATTGAAAAAGAATCTCCAATTCTTTCAAAAGAAAAAATGGGTTTTGGGCGTCACCACTATAATATAGGATCAGAAAGGGAAAATAAGAAAATTGAATTACTAGTACACTCAGATGGTACATTCTCATTAAAACCACCCGTTGAACCAGAAATCACACCTGAAGATGAAGAAAAATTTGTTAAAATAACTGGTCTAGTACAAGAAGAATTAAAAAAATTCTTCCGTCCAGAATTCCTAAATCGAGTAGATGATATTATTGTTTTCAATCATTTATCAAAACATGATATCTGGCAAATTTGTGGGTTAATGTTAAAATCATTATGTGGACGTTTAAAAGAACAAGGTGCTACCTTAAATATTGATAATGCTGCACGATACTTCCTTACAGAAGAAGGTTATGACCCAATCTATGGAGCTCGTCCATTACGCCGATCAATTACAAAATTCTTAGAAGATAAATTAGCTGAAGCGTGTTTAAGCAACGTTATCCATGAAGGCACACACATTAATGTTACACAACAAATAAAACCAAGTATATACGGTAATCGACCGGTATATTCACCTGTGTTTGAGGATATTTATACATCAGAAATTCTGGTTGAATTTGATCATAGTTATGTAGATTTTAGTGAAATTGAAAGTAAAGAAGAAAAAAATTCTAAGAAACAAGAAGAAAATACTGTTTCTACAAATTAAAAGTTAACTAAATTGTTAAAAATCATAAAACAGTATTTCATACTTTAAATTAAAGTATGAAATACTGTTTTATGATTAAAAATTTTTGTAATTATTTTATCTGACTAACTTGGTTTATTGGTGAGCTCGGAGTCGCATAATATTTTTTTTCCATTCGACCTGCTAAATATCCTAAACGACCGGCTTGAACGCCTAGTTTCATTGCTGTCGCCATTTGTTCTGGACTTTTTGCTTGCGCTACTGCTGTATTAAGCAAAATTCCATCAGCCCCTAACTCCATAGCCATAGTTGCCTCACTTGGAGCCCCGATCCCAGCGTCTATAATAACAGGAATATTTGCATTTTCAATAATGATTTGAAGATTCGCTAAATTATTCAACCCTTGTCCGGACCCAATTGGAGACCCTAATGGCATAACAGTTGCACAACCTAAGTCTTCGAGGTGTAAAGCTAACATAGGATCAGCGTTGATATATGGTAAAACAGTAAAGCCTTTTTTTACTAGAAATTCAGCTGCTTTTAAAGTCCCTATAGGATCAGGTAATAAATATTTTGGATCAGAGATAACTTCTAATTTAACAAAAAAGTTATCTTCTTGGCCTAACTGACAAGCTAATTCATGGCCTAAAAATGCCATTCGAATAGCATCTTCAGCTGTTTGTGAACCAGCAGTATTTGGTAGTAGCCAAAGTTTCTCCCAATTTAAAGCCTTTAGAAAACTAATATTATCTTGATTTATATTTGTTGGTAACCGTCTAATGGCTACAGTAACAATTTCACATTCACTCGTTTCAATGCTTTTTAACGCATCTTGACTAGTTCGATATTTACCAGTTCCTAACATTAAACGTGAAGAAAATGATTTATTCCCTATTCTTAGGGGGTCCGATAGATTTTTCATAATTTTAACTTATTAGATTAGTAAAGGTTTATAAACTCCCCAGGTAGGACTTGAACCTACGACCAATCGGTTAACAGCCGATTGCTCTACCACTGAGCTACTGAGGAAATATGTATTAATAGAATAATATCATATGTTTATTTCTAATTCAAGGTATTAACGTAAAAAATTTTTAGAAATTTTTTACGTTACTTGTTTTATTTAAAATTAAAAATCGTAAAACATTTGAATCAAATTTTAGACTACTTGAAAAATTTTCAATATGTTTGGGAATACTTGAAAAATTAATTTGAATAAAATTTCCTCGTTTTTGGTTTGCAATTTCATAAGATAAATCTCGTTTACCTCTTGAAATTACTGAAATTTCAGATGCATTTAATTTTCTTAATGCTTTAGCATAATTAAATGCCCAAGTTTTTAATTCATTATCATTAAATTCTTCTGTTAAAAGAATCATCATTTCGTATTTTATTGTTGTTGACATAAAAAGCATTAGTATGAAATTAAAAATATAGTACTTTAGATTTATAAATAATGTCAAATATAATATTAAAAATTATTCATGGGTCTTTTAACGTATATTTGGTTCATAATCAAATTTGAAATATTTTTGATTATTAATCATTTATACAATTTTCATTTTTTTTATTTTTTAATTAAAAGCATATCTAATTGAAGCTTCATTTTATTCCTAAAAGAAAGATACTTAAATACTCAATTTTTAAGTAAAATAGTAGATTATGAAATTAATGATAGAAATAATTTTTATTGGAGAAATTTAATGGATTGGAATATTACTCAAAATTTTTCATCGAATATTGTTTTTGGCATTTTATTATTTGCTATGATTACATATTGGATTAATTTATCACTTTTCAGGGGAAATAAAAATCTAATAAAAATTGGAAAATGGGGTGCAATCCTAGCAAATATTCTGTTGTTTTTTATTCTTTGTTCAAGATGGATTATCGCTGGTTATTTTCCATTAAGTAATCTTTATGAATC